GATTTTGGGGGAGAAGGAGGCCTCTCTGACTCTGACTCTGACTCTGACATCTCTTCATCTGCAAAGAATTCTCGACGTGAAAACACAGAGGGCGGATCTTGGAATAGTAAAAAGAATGGCTCTGGAGGGCTCCAAATGAATTGGCTTATTCGAAAAAAGCCTTGTTCTTTGGAAAATCTATTTCGTACCCCGTACTGCATGGTTCCACTCTGCAAGAACTCCGAATCATTCTCATCCTCATCCCCCTTATCTTGTTCTTCGGGATCTTCACCTCGTGCACGGGCCAGCATGATTTGGAAGAGCTCAAAATAATCCAGTTCAGGCTCCTGTTCACGAGGCCACCTGTCCCGAAATGACTTGGCCCAATAGGGAAATTCCAATTCATCGGTCCTTTCGATAAAATCAAATAGATTGTCATAAGGGTACCATATTCTAGGAGCCCCAATTATGTTATGGAATGAACTCCCCCCCCTCCCGGATAGGAGGGGGGATCCTTCTCCTTCCTCTTCTCCAAACCCCGATTCGCCATCTTCTTCAAACTCCCATTCGCCTTTTTCTTCAAACCCCGATTCGCCTTCTTTTTCATAGAGAAATTTCTGATCAATGATAGAACAAGATCCATTTTGCATCATATATAACGGATTCCTTGGTTCGGACCGAAGAAGCAATGTCACTCGATCATTATCAAACTGACTGCAATCTTTTTCTGTCCGTGAGGATCCCACCAGAGCGACTTCTACTTCTAATAGGCCGTTAACTAGATCAGAATCATCCTCAGCGAATTTATAAGAAGCGGCGAGCCCATTTGCATTTGGATCATCGGGTCCGAGTGGAGACCAAATATCTTGAGCGACCGATCCGGCAGAACAACTCAAAAGATAAAGAAGTATCGTTAATCTCTTCATGCTCATTCCAAGTTCGAAGTACCATTTGGACAAATAAGAATCCCCTACCGCACTGAAGTTTGTCTTTAGAAAGATAGATATAGGATCTATGGGGCAATTACTTAGGCAATTACTTAGAAGTACATTTTGTGCAACAGCCCTTCCTATCTGATAGAAAATGATCCCATGATCCCTAACCGATCTTACCCGGTATCGAAACTCCCAAAATTGTCTATGAAGAGCTGATCTAATTGTATTAGTGTCTATAATTGATTTCTTCTGTGCAAGACTAATTGATATGGCCTCATTGGTAAGTGCTACAAGATCTCGTGCACAGGGATCCATAGTTATGGACCCGAATCCGTTAGTATGGAACATTTTCTTTTCCAAGTGAAATCCCCTACTATATGAAAGAATGAAAAAGTGCTTTCGCCGTTGTGGAATAAGAGGCCTTCGCATCTTAATGCATGTATTGAATTTATTCGGAGCTATTAGACCGGGATCCACTTTTTTGGGAATATGAGTCGAAGCAATAACAAGAAAATTTCTAGTGGAACCTCTTTCACAATCTCTGTAGAGATAGTTCTCTAATAGACCGAGGGATAAGTAATTCGACTCATTCACAGACAGATCATGAATGTTTGGAATCCATATTATGCAATGGGACATTGCTTTTGCGAATTCTAATCGAACTAATTCTAATTGAAAGGTGGTATTAAATGGGACCGTTTCTATTTCCGGCGCCGTATATACAGCTCGCGCTTCCATCATAGTTATCCACAGCTCCATATCAAAACCAAAGTCAGCATCGATATCGCCAATATCATCAAAATCGTCATCATCCGTAGTGTTGCTATCGTCCTCAATCTCATCCAAATCACCCCCTTCAATAAAAAACCGTTTAGGCTCGTCATTCCGGAACTCGTCCGTAAATAACATAATGAAAGGAAAATAGGAGTTTGTCGCTAGGTATTTGACCAAATAGGATCGTCCAAGTCCTTTCGAACCTATCACTAAAATATTCCTAGAAAGGGATAGGGCTGAGCGGAGCGAAAAGGGTCTTGGTCTTGCATGAGATGGGAAATGAGAACTATTAGTCCTACACAAGGTTTGTGAATAAGTGATTGTCTGATAATGAGCAAGGAAGATCCGTCTTTCTGCTAAACAGGATCTATTGAACTCATAATTCATTAGATACTTTTTATGAATGTCAACTAAGTATCGTAAGTAAATTGATCCCGGTTGTTCAATCATTTGATAACCAGAGTCATTTTTTGATAAAAGATCACTATGAGTATGAGTCAGACTCAATAGAATTTGATCAATCCCTTTTTTTGTCGTTAAGGTGGAGAAATGAACCATGAATTGTTTTTCTTCCTCATCAGCATCAATCCAATTACTGTTCTCAAACAACCAGGATTCTGTTTTATCATCAATCCAATCAACGTTCATGAGTGACCAAGATTCTATTTTATCAGAAAAAAAATCACCGTTCGCGTTTTTTATTTTTATTATCAATGAATAGATCTCTTTACTTGTACGACTTAGATGTTTCGTATTTCTCGAAAAAGTGATTCGATTGATGGGATTTGGTAGAATACTGAATTGTTCCAGAG